AATCCTTTGTGTATCTTGGTCTTCCTAACCATCCACTCATTTTTTGTTTCAAAAACCTCCCGTTGTGGAAATCCATCTATGGTACAGTAAAAACTCCATAGAGTTGGTCTTTTGAACCCGCTTCAAGCTATCATGACAATTCACGAATCTTGGGGTAAACAATCTCTCTTGCTTATGTTTACTTTTTTCACCATTTGATTCTTGTACATAGGAAATGAGACTCAACTTTTTACTGCAAATTTAGAAGCCGTTTTCTTTCACTCATATAACTATCTGGTTTAGTTCATCAACTCAAATGCTGAAGAAAAATAAAAATATATATAGTCAATCAAATCTTTTTATCCTTGTTTCTAGAAAGAAAAGAATTTTTATAAATTTTAGGTCTCACCGAATCACACGTAGAGATATTGATAACACACATAGAGCTAATGGTATTTCATAACTAATTGATTGAGCAGCTGCCCGTAGACCACCTAAAAAGGAATATTTATTATTTGATCCATACCCCGACATAAGAAGTCCAACGGGAGCAATACTTGAAATGGCAATCCAAAAAAAAACACCAATACTAAGATCGGCTAGAACAAGGTGATCACCAAAAGGAATTACTGAATAACTTAGAAAGATAGATATTACTGCTATGGATGGCCCAATACTGAATAAACGAGTATCTCCTGTAGATGGAATAAGGTTCTCTTTCAAAAGTAGTTTTGTCCCATCTGCTAGAGCTTGAAGAATTCCTAAAGGGCCGGCATATTCAGGCCCGATACGTTGTTGTATTCCTGCAGATATTTCTCTTTCTAACCAAACAATTACTAGTACACCTATTGTGATTCCTAATACAAGAGTCACAATAGGGACAAGCATCCATATGATCCCATAGACTTCTTTTAAGGATTCCAATTTGGAAAAAGGATTGATAGTCTCTATTTCTGTTGTATCAATTATCATTTCAACGATCAACTTCTCCCATAATGATATCTATGCTACCTAGTATTGTCATAATATCAGCCAATTTCATTCTTTTAACTAACTGAGGAAGAATTTGCAAATTGATAAAACCTGGTGGGCGAATTTTCCATCTCCAAGGAAAAACGCTCTGGTCTCCTATCAGAAAAATCCCCAATTCTCCTTTTGGGGCTTCAACTCTCACATAAAGTTCTTGTTTCGACAATTCAAAAGTTGGAGAAGGCTTTTTACTAATAAACCGATATTCAAAATCATTCCATTCAGGATCTTTTAATCTGTCAAAACGTCGCATTTCTAAATTTTCGTAAGGCCCTCCTGGAATTCCTTCCAGAGCCTGTTGAATAATCTTTATGGATTCTGTCATTTCACCGATTCGTACTAAATAACGAGCTAATGAATCCCCTTCTCGTTGCCATTGAACCTGCCAATCAAATTCGTCGTAAGACTCATAATGATCAACTTTACGAAGATCCCATTCTATTCCGGAAGCTCGTAGCATTGGTCCCGATAAACCCCAATTTACTGCCTCGTCTCTCCCAATAATGCCTACGCCTTCAACTCGTTCTAAAAAAATAGGATTCCGGGTAATAAGTTTTTGATACTCAGCAACCCCTGTTAAAAAATAATCGCAAAAATCCAAACATTTATCTATCCAGCCATAGGGTAGATCGGCAGCCACTCCTCCAATACGAAAATAATTATGCATCATTCGCATACCGGTGGCAGCTTCGAATAGGTCATATATCAATTCTCTTTCTCGAAAAATATAGAAGAAAGGGGTCTGTGCACCAATATCCGCCATAAAAGGACCGAGCCATAACAAATGAGAAGCTATCCGACTCAACTCCAACATAATGACTCTGATATAGCTAGCCCTTTTAGGTACTTGAATATTGCCTAATTGTTCGGGTCCATTTATGGTTATTGCTTCTGTGAACATAGTAGCTAAATAATCCCAACGTGTTACATAAGGCAAATATTGTATAATTGTTCGGTTTTCCGCAATTTTCTCCATCCCTCTATGTAAATAACCCAATATTGGTTCGCAGTCGACAACATCTTCACCATCTAGAGTAACGATGAGTCGAAGAACACCGTGCATTGATGGGTGCTGAGGCCCCATATTGACTATCATGAGGTCTTTTCTTGTAGTTGGTGCAGTCATAAGTTTTTTAACGATTCATTCTTCCATGAATTACTGAAAGTGAAAAGAAGTTCATCAAAATTTAATCGAAACATATAAGTGAAAATGAAATAACTCTTCAAATTAATCAAATTAACGAGTTTTTGTCTCTCGAATGTCCAACTGATTAATTAATTCTTTATAACGTACTCTATTTTTTTTTGCCAAATAAGCTAGCAGTCGTTGACGTTTTCCCAAAATTTTCTTCAAACCTCTCTGAGATAAATAGTCTTTTTTGTGCAATTCTAAATGTGAAGTAAGTCTCCGTATCTTATTGGTGAAATTGAATACTTGAAATTCAACAGATCCTTTCTTTTCTTTTTGAAAAATAACTGAAATGACAGAATTTTTTACCATAAATGAATTTCCCCTTTCTTTATTTTACAGATATGGATTTTTTAGAATTTTATTGATCAGTAATAATAATGCCAGTAATTTGAACGTGGTATATAGACTTAATTTCTTTATGAACCTCTAATTTTAGCAATTCCAATAAATTAATCAAATTTGAAATTTGATTCAGATAGGAATCCAAAAAGATGGTAGGTACGTTTTTTTCAGTCACAAAAGCGAATAATTGAAACCTAAAATCCTAAAATGAAGAAGATTCTGTTGATTCATTTCTAGATCTAATCAATACCTTATTTTATTGATTTAGTATTGTCTACTCGAATTAGATTCGAATGAGATGTAAAACAAGGCATGTTTGCATTTGTTTGCTTTCAGATACTCTATACGAGACAGGGTATATAGTACTATCAATTAATTTTCAATCGTGGATACATATGTATCCTTAAGATACTGAAACGGCTACCATTATTGGTATCAAACCAATAACGATTCATACAAGCTAAATCTTCTAATCGATAATTAGGCCAAAGAAAGAACTTAAATTTAATTAATTGATTTTTATCTTTATAAAGGGGTTTCCGTTCACCCAAAAATTGACTCCAGTTTTTTACATTGGTTTCGTTGCAAAATACTGAATTTCTATCGACGACATTCCAATTCAAAGAATTAAAAAAACTTCGAATTCTCAATTCTCTACGACGTCTAGACCATAAAATATTTTCAGGAACAAGCAAATCAAAATGAGTTTTTTCTGTATTTATTCTTTGAGTTTGAGGTTGCAGAATGAATTCGTCAAAATTCTTTTTATCAACATATCTTTGTTCTCGGTATCTTTGATTAGTTTGGTGTTTACTTTTATGAACCAATGAAATACCTATGGTTTGATACATAATAAATTGTCCATTATGTTTTACAGACAACCGAATAGGTTCGATAATCAATACCCCCTTCTTCATCAAGTCTGTAAGAGGTAAATTTGCCTGAATCAGCATTATATCCAAACTCATTTCTCTCCTTTGAATTGACGATATAGTAATTTTGGTTGGATTTATCAGTCGAAGCAGGAGACAATATACCTTGATATTTTCGAGCATTCTTTTATTCAAAGCATCGTTCCATCTCAATTGAAAAAGCAAATAACGTTTCAAGAACAAATCTAGTTCTGCTTCCGTGTTGCTTTTGTATTGTTTTTTATTTTGACCCTTTTTTGTGTCTGATTCCACGTAATCTTTTTCAAGATCGGTTTGATGTTTTGAAAAAACAGGGCTCAGATTTCCTTTGTTTTCTATATCTGATCCACGCTCTCTTTGACTTGGGGGTTCTTTTGTTTCTTGACTTCGATTCTTTATTTTTTTATTTGATGGTAGAAAAAAGTTTTGTTTTTGGTTTTTATTTTGAATAACATTTTCATTTGTATTCAAATTAAAAAGAAGGAATTTGCTTGGTATAATCCACGGTTTTATTTTATAGACATTATAAAGTAGTACAAATTCTGGGAAGAACCAAAATTCTAGATTCAATATGGGACGATTAAATATTTTTTCATTCATTCCCATCCAATCAAAAAAGACTTTTTTCGAATTTTTTTGAGTTTTTTCTGGATTTTGATGAGTTGTAAGATAAAAAACCCCTTTTTTCTCAATTTGATCAATTATTTGATAATTATTAATACCAATTTTAGTATTTGGATTACTGTTGGTATCGATCTTAACCCAGGCTTCAATATCTCCTTTTTGTCTAAGAGAAAAATGGATAATTTTCCAATCAAAATATTTTCTATCGAGATTTCTTTCTATATCTAGAATATTGACCTTTCTTAGATAATTATTGATATGAAGATTGCCGGGCATATCAACAAAGTTGTGTTTGGACGTGTTGGAATTATACGAAATTTCTAAGTTCTTCTTTACTTGAAAGGGTAATCTAGAAAAAAATGAGTCACTTTTATTTTCATAATTAATTGATTTATATGCTAAAAGACCATATCTATAACATTTTTTAAAATTATCTTTTTGGTTTGATAATGAATAGAGTTCCGAATCATTTTCTTTTTTGTAATGAATTAATTGGTCTTTTTCATATGAATTCCATTTGTTTAAGTTTCTATTTTTATTTTGAGCCATACAACTTTGATTAACCTTAGTTCGCCATTTTTTTGGCATTAATCTAGACCATCTAATCTGAGATAAATCGTATTGATAATGCCATCTTAACCAGTTTTTCCATTGATTGATTCTATAACTCTGAAGTTTCTTATGTTTTAATTCCGAATGAAATATTCCTAGTGTTTTAAAATAGTCCTTTATTTTAGTCTTAAGGAAGCAAGACGTTGTGTTATATTGAAGAACAGATCTAAATTTAGACAAATTAATAACTTGGGTTTGTGATAATTTGTAAAATACATATGCTTGTGACAAGTAGGATAAATCACAAAAAATATGTGAATTTTTCTTACTAATATTATAAAGTGACTTTTTTATAGTCGAAATAAAGATAA